ATTCACTCGGCGCTCGGAAGTTACAGTTGAATTGGATGAAATCTCGACAGGTCTGCTCAGAAGGAGTTCCATCCAGTTCTTGGGCTCAACGCTTTGCTGTTGGAGGTGAAATGGGGGCTAAGGCTTCGATTTACCTTACCGCTTTGATCCGCTGAGACGGAACCAAACCTGCTGTTGAAGTTAGCTCGGCTGTTGCAGTTGATTGGCTTTTGGAGTGAAGGGGCGATCGGCCGAGACATTGACGACTCGGTAATATTACTATTACTATAATAGAAGGTGCTTCGCTCTATTGAAGCGATTGCTTGCATTTCTTTCTTGATTTCGTCCCTTCAGTTTCAAGGACACAACAACCATTTTTTCTTCGTTTTACCTTTGTCCCATCTTTCTTTCTGTCAGTCTTTCCTTCTTTCCTTTATTTCTTGTCTTTTTCGCCATAGAACGCCGTACCCCCGGGGGGCATTCATTCACATGACTCTCTTTCCTATCTTTTATTCGTTCTTTTTAGTCTTTCCACACTTCTGAAATAACCGGCAAGCATATGTTCCGATTCGAGCCGTAGAATCGCTTTAGAACCATATAAGGCGGGCTGGGACTCAGAGTTTAGATTTCTGGAAAGAGGGATCGAGTTGACCTATTGAGGGTGGGAAGAAAGAGCGTTAGGTGGTCGTATACTTTCTTTCGTGCCCGCCAGGGGAAAGACGAGAGACAGGGTTAAGGCTGGGAGTGTAATCTACACTGACTAGGTTGAGTGATTGACCCAACTTGACCTTCCCACTTAGATGATCCTGGCCGGTCGGAAACTGGTATTCTATTCTGTTTATGGTGTAAGGGTCGGCAGCTAGCATAGGAGCTAAGGTCGAAAGCGAGGTGGAGTGAAGCCAGCGCTTTAAAGGGCGAAGGCATCAGATCAAAAAGTTTTATATCCAATTCATCCATAGCCAGAAATGGGTTATCCGGTTCCAGATGCAGGGGCAAGGGTCAGAGCCCAGGCGGCAGAGATAGAGAAGATCCTAAGCGCTAATGTAATCGATCAATATGTACATACTACTTGAATTTTCCGGCTTTTTGACCATTCAACGGAGGAGACGAAGTTACTTAGTTCCGATAGAGGGACTAAGGAAATGAAAGAGATTTCAGTCGATCCAGCAACGGATAAAAAGACATAGGCATTGGCGGTTGGGGCAATTGACCAGGGAAAAGCACAAATTTTTTCTATAGACGATACACCCTAGGACATCTGAGCAGCCTGCACCGGGGGACTATGGGAACAGAAGGATTATAGTAGCAAGCCTTAAAACTGAAACTGGAAATGCGCATCTGTCTTTATATAATGCACCCGTAGCACTTGGTGGGCTCATTTGTTTAGATCACTGAGATGAATTGAGTAATTTTGGCCGTAGCAATTCGAATGCTTGGTAGGAAGAAAAAGAGTAGCTGTTAGGCCCCACCCCGGTAACACCGGGGTTGATTGACTTTTCTTTCTATCTAAGCTAAGCATCGGTGTAGTCTCGCCTCTCGCCAATAGTGAAAGTGGTAGAGTCGTCCAGCCCCGAAGCAAAGTGCCATTTGTCATTCAATTCGTTATCATAGTTTTGGAACTCCCGCTACGAAGGAAGAGACCTTTGCTTCAAAAAGCATAGGATTGACTATTCCACCTAAGCTAGCTCTCGCTTTCTTCCTCGAAAGCAAATCCGAAATTCCAGCTATGATCGACCTTTCGAATGAATTCAGCCAGAAGCTAAGGGCTTTGTTCGAGTGGTTAATCATTCCTCTATGTACGAAAGTGAGAATCCTCTCGTGCGCACGCCCACCTTGAAATGAATTCTTCATCCGCACGTCTACCCCCACTAAAAGGAAGTCGTCATCAAGCTCACCGAGATTTCGCGTTTTGGTTTCTTATTAAGTTAAGGTGGATGGAAAGACCACAGGGTGGTTTGGTCGAGCAGTGAGCTTGGAGAGTAGAGTCGAGGTAAGGAAAGGGAGCAAGCTAGTCCAGAATGGCCCGTCCTTCTTGCGCCAATCAGGCAGCCAGTTTCCTTCATCCCCGGTGACCGGCTCTATGAGCACCTTTGGGCGGAGGTTTCTCGATCAACTTTCTTACGAATTTTCAGAAAGACTGTGAACCAAAAAGAAAGAACTCTTTCTTACTTATATACAGAATTCTCAATGGCACATCCGCTATCTATCTTTAAGTCGGAAATATCTACTTGAATCTCTCAACAGCAGACGATTCGTTGCATCTAGGGTTCTGGCTTTAAATCGAGAAAGAATATGAGGTGAGGAATCCTGCACCTTTTAGGCTATTAAGGACAAGTTCCTTGCCTTGTCTGTCGAAGCGCTCGGGCAGAGAAGATAGCAGTAAAAGGAAATTTCTGATTTATCATATCTGTTAATTTCTGATTAAAAAGGCAAAAGGAAGACAATGAGATCTCAAGGTCAAGCCTTGAGCCTGAAAGCTTAGTATGGTAAGATAGTTTTCCAACTTTCCCAACTGCTTCTTCCGAGCTGCCTTTCCTTCGGCTTGTAACAAACGCTCTCAGAGGCCTTGATCGTTTTGTTTCGGCTATTTGATGGACGAATGTGTGCCCTATTGGAGCCGTTTCCGAGCCTTACTTCTTAGTCAGATTTTGATAATAAATAGGTGGAGTTTTCCCTGAGTCGCCTATAGGTTGGAGCGCTCGTTTGAACCTCCACCTTCTCTTCTCCTAACTCTCTCCATTCATTGAGCTACCTTCGCTTTCCTTAAGGTGCTATTCTCTTATTCGTATGAGAAGTATATGTAGGAGTGGAACCTCTTTAAGAGCTTTTCCTTAGCTATGTCCCTTAGCCAATCAAGCCTGACTTTTCCTTGTCTTCTTTTGTTTCCTGCCCCGGTCAGCTAGGCCCACTAAGGCTAAGTAATATAGTAAGGAAGAAAGAACGATTTTTGAATTGAGGCCTTTTTGAAGCTCGTTTCAAGCCGGATTTTTTTGCTATCTTAGTATGATAAAGAGAAAAGCGAGAGTGACTTATTTTATTGACATAAGCTCGGGAAGCAGCACAAGCGAAGTACTCTCGTGAAGAGAAAGAAAGCAGCTAGTTCAGCTCGTCATATATAGGGTAAGTAGTTCAGTGAAAGCGTTCAGAATAAAATGCCTCTTTCGGTTAGCGGGACAGCTGGAAGTCGAGGGTGACTTTCAAGCAATAAGTAGGCGCAGTTGGAAAGCGATGCGCTCAAGCCTTTATGGATAAATAGGTTGTACAGAAACTCTTCTTTGCGGTGAGCGGTACGTCTAAGTTCCGGTAGTGGAAGGCGAGATGTAGGCCTATCAAAAGTGAAGCTACAAAAATACAATCCGATTATCCTTATTCAAGCGGTATCCTAAAAGTACTTTCAAGGAAGCCCTTTAATGAAAGCCGGACCTGAAGAGACGTAGGCCGAGACTAGAGTCCGATCCGAACCTTCACTTTCACCTTCACCCTCGATGTTTAGTGAAGAAAAACCAACATGCGAATGCGAGTGCAGATGTTTTTTTGCTTGCGATCAATCTAGTGAGCTCTTTCAAGCCGGCTTTAGGTTTATACTGAAATCTTTGTCTTTCCGGGCGTTAGTCGAGGGAGGAGAGCGAAGCGACCAAAAGAGGAGGAGGGCGGTAGGCTAGACAGGGTGTCAAGAGCTTGATAGTCGAATAGGTAGAGAGAAATTCGACTCGTGATTTTCAATCAATCAAGGAATGGTTCCAGGATCCTGGTAAACAGGAATGGAGCTTTCGAAGGCAGGCGTACATCCATTACGCACCTACTCTCACATGGTGGCAGCGTGTGGGGTTTGTTCCATGGATTAAGCTACGTTGTCTGGTTCAATCGTGAATACATACGTAGGTGGGCCTTGATTGTGCTTAAGGGGATCTCCGTTGAGTTACCACGCTAGCTTGAATAGCCAGGCATTGACCTTAGAATGGCGGACAGACCTTTTCCCATGTCAGTGCACCCATCTGTATCCACTTCGTCCAATGCAAGAGATTCTTCTTATTCTTCCGCGGGTTTCTTCCTCTGTCCCAGGAGATTTATGACTTTTGCGTGGGCCTAGAAGCAGCTATATATAGGTCTGGCGCTTCATCTTGCAAATGAAAGGCTTTTTCAACTGAATCAACCGGGCAGGCCGGAGGGGATCATCCCAAAGCTAACTCGTCCTTTTCTGATTCTTCCTCTCCTTTCTCATATCGAGACTCTAAGGCAAAGACTTCTCTTGAAAGAGAAGCTTATGAAGGCCTTTAATCACTTTCTGGTAGTAGGAGGGAGAAAGAACAGTTCTTGGTAGCTACTGATTCCATTGCTGGATCCACTTTCCGGGGTTCCACTGTAAGGATAAAGAACTGGGCTAAGGTGGCTAAGAAGGTGGGCCTGACAGCGCTTGTCGTGGGTAACCGGGAATGATCGAGTAGATTGTGCAGCTTGTAAATGATGCTTGCTTCATGGAATATCGGTTAAGGCAAAGCCTATTTTGGCTACTAGAAGGGGAAGCTATAAAAGGAGGTTGACTCGCGTCTGTGATATCCAGTTCCTTTTTTTGATGATACTGCTAGAACTGGTTGGTTATACACGGACATGCTGAATATGAGGGGTTGGGACTCAACATACGATGAGTTTGATGTGGAATGTACAAGGATTCGTCTTTCTTCCGTCACGGTAAACGGTTATAGGACTGATAGTTCCTAGAAAGCATATCATAGAGAAATTTCTTTAACGCCTTTGAAGTCAAGCTTATTGTCAGGCTCAAGCTCTGTCTGATCTTCCAAGAACATGGTTCATTCTCTATTCACATAGAAATTCTGTTTGAAATAGAAAAATATTCCATATTACCTCATCTTCTTTTATTTTATAAGACTACCTCAAGCCCTCAGTGGAATGATTTTGCTATGTTGATCCTTCAGAGAAGGAAGTAGATGACTCTTTCAAACAATGATGGTCCGGGTCCCCCCAAAAAAAGTCTCTTTGAAAGGAAAGGGGAGGAATCCTCATAGTTTGCAGGGGAGAATCATTTCGCAGGAAAGGGCAGTTGAGGGGTTTGGTCTTACGCCAAAGAGCATTCCAGTGTTGAATTCCAAGGGCTCTTTTGATCCACATCCCTTCCTATTTCTTCCCCACCAGCTCTTCGATATGCGCCAGTTGATTCGTCTCCAATAACTACAGTGGATCCCGCTATCGTTTTCTGTCTCACCCGCTTTAGGAGAAGGAATATAAACCAAAGAAATGAGAAGTCAAGTCAAGATGGTGATGCGGGTAACTAAGCCTTACACACAGGAGGCGTTCGCGAGGAGCATCTTAGTCGACCTGCTCCCCTTTTCAATGTGGTTTTGCCCACTTACTTCCATGAGTGAAATTACAGGTCTAGCTCAAAACTCTAAGCCTAGTATCTTGTCCCAAGCGCTGGGATCCAACTCAACTCTATCTACAGCACTAAAAAATGGTTCACCGTGCACAAGTTAACCACCTGAGGATTGATCTTCGACTCCACCATTCCTAGAGTTTGTTGGAGCGTAGTAGCCCCTTCCCTTTTGAACCTACTTCCACAGTCAACTACAGGTTATGTTTTCACTCTTAACTTAAAAGAAAGCACGTGCGCTCGGGCTAGTTCCGGGCTGGGTCATCTGATGAAGAAAGCGTCCAAGTAGGAAAGGAAAGGAAAGGCGTGTGTTAAGGCGCGTAGGCATCAAGCCGTAGCAAGATAGAAATAAGGAAGGGCTGACGGTGTAGTTTCTTTTTCAAAGTATGAAACTGATCTAGAATGAATGAGAGATTTTCAACTAAGGGGAGTGGGTGTGGTCAGTTAAAGCTTTATTTAGTGCTCTTAGAAAGGTATGGAAGGCCCTTGCCTATGGGAAGGAGGGAAGCTTAAAAACGCATTAGAAAAGCGAATAAGGCGTGTTGAGCGTGGGCGGAGGGAGGGTAGAATAGAAGCGAACAGCAAGTGAAGCGAGGAAGCGGGTTGGGCTAGGAACAGAGCTTCAATAGCTCGTGTCTGGTCAAGATCAACATGGATATTAGTTAGTACAGCAGAAGTGGATAGCTCACTAGCGAAGCGGGAGGAGTTGGAATCATGCTATATGATGATCCGTTGGCAGTGATCCAACATGCGATCTTGATGCTTATGAGTCGAGCTTGACAGCAATCCTTTCACAAGCCCAATCTTCCTTTCTCGAATCCGTCAACGGACAGGGAAAGAAGGTCTTTGACCAGCGATATGCCGCTCTCGTGCTAAGGTCAAGGCAAGGTAGAGATGTTCCTTCATGGCAATATAGATCTGAAAAACTGGTGACAGAGACAAGAGCAGCGAAGCGGGGTCTGCTTGATCAGTCATTTTTTCAATAGTAGAGGTGTAACCGATCTGTCAATATGTGCCAGTGGGAGTCACAGGCAGTAGTCTTCTTGCGCGTGCTTTCTTCTTTCAATACCAGACATGGAACTACTAGATCTTTCCATTCCATCCCGAGAGTGAAGCGAAACGTAATCTAGCGCAAGAGTTTCACTGAGCTGAGCGAGCATGGAAGCGGTAGCACACAGGTTAGCGTGGAGTGGTCAGTAGAGCTTCGTTCATCTATCTGTCCACTCCGTAGTAGGTGAAGCAAGAGGTTCCTTCCCAGCAGCTGCGATGTGAGACATTCCACTTCTCTGTTCTCTTTTTCCTCCCCTTGATTCATTCTCTTGATCCGTCCATTGAAGCATTCTTGTGTACCGGCACAGAAAACAAAATTTGTTATTCAGGAACCAGCAAAGCGAACGGAGCTAGTCCGATCAGCTCAGTAATGCGTAGTAAGTATGATTTTCTTTATCAATGTCGGTAGGAAGAGCACTCATGTTGTTTTCCTAGCAAGAGAAAGGAACAGAGCTTTCGCTCGAATAGTTCGTCGTGAGACAGCTCATAGCTTGGGATTAGGCGTGGCCGGTCAGGATCAGAGTACAGGTACTGCCTTAGTTACAGTAGCAGACTATTGATATAGTACGGGGGCCTGCAGTTAGCTTTCATTTTGTTTTATTTAATTTAATAGTAGAGGTGCGTAAACCGATCTATCAGCATGGGTAGGAGTCAAGACGCTTCCTTCTTCCAATACCAGAAATGTGGAACACTAGATCATGGGCAGATCCTCCTATTCAATTCCATTAGGGACAGAGCACTAAAGCGAGCGCCAGAGGTTCACAGCAAATCCTTTCAGAAAATGGCAGAGAACAGAAAGAAAGGCTTGCTTTAGTCGTCGTTCAGTCGGTCATGAAAGAAATTCCATTTCAAGGTTCATTTCATTTCTAGTGCAACCGGTCGTAAATCCGTATACAAGATATTTGGATCGGTTGGTGCGACAGCTAGTTAATACAGCGAGCTGTTATTCGCTTCGACTCCGAATGGATCTATTGCTGAATTAGGGATTGATCAGCAGGAAAGGAATGGAAGGATGCTTTCATCAGCGGCTAGGCAGGTAGAATTCAACCAACCCGAAAAGCGAGTTCTCGCCAAAGAGGTGGCTCATGGATGGTTTCGGTTTACTCGCTGCAAGCGAAGCACTTGGTTTAGCGTTAGCGCGCAGGCCCCTATTCTATTTATATATATAGATAGCACTAGCGCGGTTGTTAAGAGGCATAGGATAGGCTCCGCAGTTGGCGTTATATAGACCTCCCTTTGCTGGGTGGGAACAGCCTAAACGGTGCTAATGCATTGAGAAATCGATAAAGGGGTAGAAGTGGTTCGGATCCTCACCATTCATATCATACGCTCTACGAGCCTGCCACCTATCTATTCATATATGATAGAGAAATGTATGCTCAAGCCTTTACCTTACTACAACAACCATGACAAGCCCACTGATTCGCCCTACGAGCCTATCTTCTATGATCGAAGCGCTTACGCTATTCTCCCAGCCCGGTCAGTCAGTGCAGTGGCTCTTTCTTGCTTGACCCTTGGGCCTTTCCTTCGGCTTGTAACAACCGATCTTCCGACAGGAGTTAGGCGCCCTAGGAGCTGAATCCAAGCCATCAATCAATTGGGAAAGACAGGCCTCTTCGCTTAAACTCTTTTGTCTCGCCGTCGGTGTCGACCTTTACTAGGATTGTAGTTTAAAGGACCCAGCCGTAGCAAGCAGGGTTTGATAGGCGGGGCACAGCTCTCTGCATTAGGGGACTTCGCACATCTCAGTTCTGTCGTTCAAGGTTTGTGCAGGAGCGGATGGTGGAGAAATTGCTTGAAAAAGCTGCCCAAGAAGCGACATATTGAGAATTCATTCCGGTTGTGAATCAGGCTGGTTAAGGGATTCCATGGAATACTAACCCTTTCTTTGCTTTTGGTTGTGTATCATCTTTCCGAAGCTATACCTTAAGGTTCGAAACCCTTTATGCCGCCCTCTTCTTCTTATCTTTTTTGAAGTTCTATAGAGACTCTCTATAACTAAACCAGCTCGATGCCATGCGGCGAGATCTCCTATCCGAGTCACCTATAGTCCCACTCAATGCAGGTGAGCTTATTCACTTCGCCAGGTTCGAAAATAATGTTAAAAAAAGCCAAGGACGAATCCCAAGCCAAGCCTTTTTTGCCTTATCAACGATAGCCTTTCCAGCTAGAGGAACTCAACTCAAAACTAGCTTCTAGGAAAGAAGACTGACATATCCCATCTCCAAGGCGTACCTTCCTTTTGTAAGCGGAGCTTCCCAAACTGGATTAGCCATACGATGCTCTCCCCTCTTTCATTCCTGACTCGAACAAAGCCCTTCCTTTTCAAGGGGAGCCCTATATGACCTTGTAGGACTGGGAAATGCTTCTAGGGAAGCTGACACAACAAGTAAAGTATCCTCAGCTACTGAGCCAACCAAGTAAAGCGAAGTCAGTCAATCAAATAGCTCTTTCCCGAACCCACCTTTGAGCTCTTGTCTCAATAGCTTCCTTGCCGTGGCTTAGTTTATAGTGCTGACTTTGATAATAGGGGACTCGAACCATACTCGTACCATAGGAAACTTGTAGAAGATTGCCCAACTCGATCCTTGGCCAATGACCGATGCCTTGATGCCTCATTGAACCCCCGAACATCACTTTTTTTTTTTCTCGGCACTCCTCGTTGTTTACATCGAAGAATCAAATCAGGTTTGTGAATTCAGCAAGTGAATCCCTGGTGAGGGTCTTCAATAGAAGCAATACAAAGTGAAATATCAGCTTCTATTGAGGAATCCCCTACCTACCTCTGAATAACTCTTTTTAAGTCTTAGCTTAGCCCGATTCGCTTGCCCTATGAGTTGCTTATGCTTAGCCCGATCCGCCTGCCCCAGCATTTGATACAAAAAATGAATTTATAGAAGGGGTCAGACGCCCATACTGAATTCGAACAACTGATAATGCAAAAAAAGCACTTTTATGGCTGGGTCCTAAGATCAAATCACTCGTCCAGGTGCCAAAACAAACAAGTCTTTTTCTATAGAAAGAGAAAGTATGCATCTAATATTTATTTTCTGTGTCTTGCTCGACCCTTTCCTTCATTTGAATAGGGGCTCATCCTATTTTGATTCTTTTTGGGGGTCGCCCTGCCTCGATTCTCATTCTGTGAGCTTTACCCTTCTGAACGTTTAGGCTAAACAGCAGGCATTTCTCCAGCTGCTGGAAGTGCGCTAACTCCTTGCTAACTCTTTGACCCCGAGCACCTCTCTTCTCGAGTGAAATCAAGTTAGTAAGGTTTTCCACTGGGCTGGCTTCCACTTTTTTTTTTTATTTCAAAGTGACTTTCCGGTCAGAAAACTACTTGCAATGATTTTTCTCGGGAAAACTTGAATTGATCAATCTTGGTTCATCAGAATTTCCAATCCACTGAACAAGCGCAATCCCTAAATGATTTTGGAAGCAAAGAGCCCTCCTGTCGTCATCCCGAGAACTTTATTTTCGTCTTGTAGGCATGTCGATAAAAGGATCCCGAGCAAATCATTGACAAATTAAATTGCGTAAAATAGAATGAAATGTATCAAAATCAATAGAAGTTGGTCGAAAGATAGACTTGGACAAGAACCTGCACTTCACACAAACTGAAACTCTAAGGTTCGACGTAAGTTGAATAAGTATTTACGAAGTTCTGAATCAGTTCAAATCAAGAGGTCAGTTCAAGTTCAGCAGGGTCAGGGTCCCGAGACTGATTCAGTCCACAGACTGCATGGCAGTAGGCTTTTGGGCCGGCATAAAGCATGCTCTATGTAAAGAAGGAGGAGGGGTCCTTAGGAGTTTTATCTTGTTCTTTTTTTGGTCAACCTCTTCCTTATTCAGCCAGGATCCAAGCCAGCTCGACTTATTGTTTACAGTTTACAAAAATCTTTGTTGATGAGTTTGGACGGGACTTATGTAGCCGAAGGTGTACCAAGAGCTATAGCTTGATCTTGGCCCCTTTGTCCTCTTGGTGTGCCTAACGGTCTAAAGAGCGGGTCTGCCCTAAATAAGCACAAACAACATCTCATCATGTTACGATAAGCGACAGGTTGGTTTGATTGCTGATCGGCTCGTCTAGATTGAAGAAAAAATTCAATAAGAGAAGCCGATTACGAACAGGGCGGATGTCTGCCTTGCTCCCATTTCGAATCTTACTGCCGCGCTCGCGTGTGCCTTTCTAGTAGACCCACCCGGCGGTAGCCCCTATTATCGTTACCATTCTTTCCATTCAAAAGGGCTTGGCTCATCGCAATTCTTCCATACCAAATAATAGGTCCCTTTTCTTTTATCACTTCAGGAAGCCCCGTACAATGCCTGGCTAAGCAGGTTAGATAGCCAGTTCAGTATCCTCCAGCAACTATACTTGTCTTGTATAGGTCTCGCCTCTACCTTCTCGCCTTACTTATGGTGTTACCCTTTTTCTTTCTCAGAGAGGACATCCGTTGGTATGGCTTTCCCGTGGCGGACTACTCAATGGATTTTGATTCCATTTCACCGAGCCGGAAGTGATTCACTTGCTTTTCTAGTACTGGGAGGATGTAAAAAGCTCCAAGTCAAAAAAAACCAGGGGCTCGAAGTACTGGCGGTGAACTAACTGATCGAACGATACTGCCAGGCGGAGGGTCGAGGTCGTCGAGACCCAGATTAGATCGATAGTAGAACAAGGGTCGATCAAGCTGGGGGTGTCAATCAGGTGGGGGTCCGAAGCATCGATATGAATCATCTTGCACCTATGTAGATCCAAAATAATTGGTTCGAAGTCTCGCCTCGTAATCGGAAGAGGGTCTTTAACAAGGGAAGGCCCCAGTCCTTGATTCGAAGCCTTGCATCTTCAATGGATGGAAGATCACGTGCCGTTAGCCCGAGCATAAGTGGATCAAGTATCAAGTGCCCGAAGCATGAATCGTTGGAGGATCAACTGCCCTTAGCATACGACCACCGGTCAAGGCCTTGTTTTATGCTCCAAAGCTGCTCAAACCGGAAGTGGTGGTCCTTCGTAAGCTACATGAAGGAGTGGGCGACCCGAGAGCCTACCAGCCGAGAGCCCTACAAGCCAAGAGCCTAGGAACGGACGAAGTCCTTTTCTTATCTTAATAAAGTATGCCTGTGCGTAGTGAAAGTAAGGAACCAGCTAGAATATCCTATATAGAAGAACCAGAATGAAACCCTGATTGAATTGGAGCCGGAATGAAAGCCGGATTGAATAGAACGCAGGTTCTAGGCTCAAGCTTGGAAAAAAGAAGTGAAAAACGCTTAGGCTATGAGCTTCAGGAGGTTGTTGATTCTGTCTTCGTTCAATAGGGGAGTGGCGGATCAACAAGTAAATTCATTCCAAGGTTCTGTCCTTGTGCCTATGATATTATAGATCTCTAAATGTACACCGGCGGGCTGCACCCGAAGCATCCTTGTCAGTATTAAACCACTACCTTGAAGCCTGTGATCATTACCGGACTAATAAGACTTCCAGTAACGGGGGCTTGCGAAGTAGACCATGTCAAATTGTGAATCGTTTGTTCGTCGTTTCCATTAGTCCAGCAGTGAGCCTTAGCGATTGAAGAAGCATAAGGTAAGGCCCTTTCATCTATCTAAGTCAGAGGGCTTATAGGCAGTAACTAATCGCTAAGAAGCTATTGGAGCTGTTAGCGCAATTGAATAAGAATATGCTCTTACTGTTCTGTTGGAGAATACCCTGAAATAAGACTTGTTTGGCATCCCACCTTTCCCATCGTCTCTTGCCCATGTCTGTTGATCGTGTGCATGCCTTTGCTCGCGCAAAATGCCTTAGTAACCTTGCCCTTTTTGCCTTGATTACCACCCGACCTGATGACCCTCATCGAGCAGGAAGTAGACCAGCCGTCTGAAGCCTTTGAAGCCATCTGCTTTGCTGCTTTAGATGGACAAGAATCCCCTGCAATTGCTATTGAATTCGCGGTAAGGAGCATAGTCGAATTGAGAGACCTTCCTACCCTGTCGGGATGCAGACGATTATGTCCGAACTGATTTCCGACTCTAAAGCATGTTGCTGTTTTCGAAATGAAATCAAAACTAGTCCTACCTTTGCTATGCCCCGGGGCATTCCTTTAGCAAGTAATCTCGTCGATCTGTCTAGTTGAAGCCTCATCTCTTGACTTCACTCCGCGATAGAATAGGCTGCTGTTAAAGGCTGTATTCCGTTTCGCTAAGCTAGTCCAAGCAAGGAAGAGGCATATGCCAAAACAGGTTTCACGAATGAATGCCCCGTTGGGAGTTAGGGGAACCCCTTGTTAGGACAAATAAGCTGCTTCCCTTGGTTTGCTAGAATAGACTCTTAGATGGGCAGAATGCCCCATTTCAGTCTATTGGGACCTAGAGACGATACAATCTTTACTTTCTTTCCTAAGCTTGAATGTGGCGAAAAGCAAGGGAAGAGTTCGGGCAAAGCGCTTGATTTAGTTGAGACCGATAAATAGAGTACGGGACAGGACCAATACTAAGAGAGGGGACGTAGGACATATTTATTTACAGGAATCGCTAGACAGAACTAAGACAAAACGAAAAAAAAAAGCTAGAAGAAAGAAAAGATGACCGGAGACCGGGAATCGAACTATTAAATTAAAGTAAGGGCCCATGACCATCAACGGACCTTTATAATTTTATAAAAGCCTTACTAAAAAAGAAAGATTATTTGCAAAGACCTGCCGAAATAAGGCCTAGATTCGCATTTTAATTTACCCCTCGTACTGAGTTTCCGGGCTTTCTACTATACTATAGAAAGGAGAAAGGAAGCCATAGAGAAGAACTAATGGACAGACCAGACCATATAAGACTACTAGAATGGAAAAAAGAGAAGGGATTCACAGGAAGATCCTATTTAAAGAAGCGATTCGTTAAAGAAGAGATGAGCTAGGGGATGAACGAAGAGCCCAAAAGAAAGAGCAAGGGGTTCCGCGCCCTAATTACACCTTTCTAGTTATAAAGGAAAGGGAAGAGACTAATCATTTAATAAATAAAAAAATAATCATACTGATGAGCGCCTATCCGAAGCCCTCTGACCTTCCACTTGAAGAAAGTGCCTCGCGCCTACAGACTGCTTAAGCGAATACTACCTTTAGCTCCTAGAAAGAAGGAAAGACAGGATGAGCGTTGACCCGGCAGTTTAAACGGATTATTTTACAGTAGACCTCAGATCTATTCCCGATTGCAGAAGCAAAAGGGCAGACTGTTTAGACGACTGGTGGGACAGTTGGACATATGACCAAAGAGTTGCTAACAAGAGCAGCAAATCTAAATCATTTTCTTTTTAAAGATAAAGAAGGAAACGAAAGCGCTATTCGTGGACTGAGCAAGAGACAGATAGAGTTGATTAAAGCGATACAAATCGATTCGATAAGAGCTAAGATGGAAAGGAAGATTGCATATTTATATTCAAAGAAAGCCCTTTCTTTTGAGTATGTTTAGTGAGCCTATAGATAGGTAGAGACCCTACAGAGCCCGTAAACTCCCGATTTAGACATGAAAATAGGCCATTCCGGGCCTTTTCCTCATAGAAATAAAGAGAAGACCGATGCCACTATCGCCTCTTGCCTTTGCTTTAATAGAATCTATTCGACTGGAAGAGAAAGCAAGCAAGGAAGGCAAAGAGCTGGTGCCTTTTGCAATTGAATCAGCTGTTGGCCTATCTGCTCTTACTGTTCGAGTAGCCGGTGCCGCTGTTGATGGTCTTTTCCACGTAACCGCAGTTGGTGTTATATTCATTGTTCAAATAGCCGTAAGCGGTGGTGGTGGTTCAGGAAATGTTTCAGAATCGGTTGTTACAGAATGCGCTGTAGGATGTCGAGGAAGAGAAGTGGGCAAATATCCCCAGGTTCGGCGTTTGCAAGTGGAATCAGAAGGGGGTGTGCACAGTTAAGAAGAATAAGTTGTTTTGTTTTCAAGTTAATCAGATTCATCCTATAATAAGTAAAAAGATGGGACGAAAGGGATTGATTGGGAAATTCAAATGTTTTAGCAAATAATGAATTAAAAATTCTTTATAGGGCCTTTTCCGAGATTGAAACCTATCCTCAGGGCAAGCAGTCTCTGCCCGTAGATCTTAGAAGGCGCCCTTATCAAAATAGTGGATAAGGCCATCTTTGTTGACAAACAATAACCCTCCGCACAAGTCAACTGCCTTAGTCTCATTGGTGCTTGGCTGTAAGCCATGTCGCCTTTGGCCATAATCCGCTTCCACATAACGTAGTCCCTGCGCATTTCCTCCACTTGTTCTTACAAGAGTGGCCACCTTCTCCATAGTGGAGTTTTGGCATGCCTCCTTTTCCTTTGCTTGTTCATCCATCCATCCAAGCATTGAGTGAGCCAAGAATCTATCATTTAAGCTCCTCGAATTCAAGACTCTCTCCTTCCTCATTGAGACGGGTCTCCATGCGAAGAAGGCGCTTCTCCACATACTCCAACATAGGCCAAAGCTCCAGTAATTTCCCAAGTTGGCTGCGTCTCCACGATTTCCTTGTGCTAAAACTTCCTGGGCTGGGGTAATAAAACCTTATTCTTTTCCATGACTGCATCCTGCATCCACGGCTGAATCCTAAAACCTATTT